TTCTTTGATACCTAACATAATGAATAACCGGATCCTTGAACAACCTTAGCTTGGTTTGAATAGAAAACACTTTTTGTAGAAGTGTTTTTTTTTTTTCATAGAAGTGGATTCGCTCAAAAAAGACTCCAAAAGATGTTGATCGTAAATACAACGATTGGTTACGAAGAAAACCGAGAATGAATTCGGATTCGCAGACATGAGAATTATACAGGAACAACAAAGATTTTGGATTCCTTTTAAAGTTTAAAAAACTGGAAATAAGTTTCTTTCGTGTAATAAGGCTATTCCAATTATCATACTTATAAAGAAAGAATCGTACTAAATGTAATGAAGAAGCATCTTTCACCCAGTAGCGTAGGGTTTGAATCAATATCTCGAGATGAATGGGAATGGTTATTTCTATATCTGACACGGAAGTTAAATGTATAAATTGATCTTCTAAAAACGGAAATAAGGAGTGAATTGAGCGTAAATTCTGAAATTTTACGCTTTTTTTCCTTGCAAAAGAAGATTCTAGTCGTAGAGAAAAAAAAATTTCTATAATTACTGAAAAAGCTTCTGATAGCATTTGAGAATACAAATTCTTGTTGTGCCCCAAAAATGCATTTTTGTTATAACCATTAGTAAAAAGAGAAAAATGCTTCTGTTGATACATTCGATTAATTAAACGTTTAAGAAGTACAAAACTCAATTTTTTGTCATAATACACATTTTCCAACAAAACAGATCTATGATCATGAGCAAATGAAGAAATATACTCTTGAAAAATAAGTGGATATAGGAAGTCATGTTGACGAGAGTTAGCAAGTTTTAAATATCCTTTAACTTCCTCCATTTCAAATGGAACTTCGATTTAAATAAAAGATAATGGATTTCGTGGATTATCAAATGATACATAGTGCGATACAGTCAAAACAAGGTATTAGAGGAAAAAAATACCCCAATAAGTAAACTGATTAACGGACTCTCTATCCTCTCTTTTCCCTAGAAAAAATGAGAAGTCATTATATTATAGGAGAAGAAGATGATTAGAAATCCTTTATTTTTTCAACTTAATCGCTCTTTTGATTTTGGAAAATGGATACTTATCAATGTACGGCTTCTTTTACACAGTCATCTCCACTCTAAAATAAAAGGGAGAATAGTTAGGATTTTTTTACTGGATAATCCCTTCATGGGAGAAGCCTTTCCCGTAGCAGGCACTAATATATTTTTAACGTATAATTATATCGGGTATTCATTCAAATTACGAACATAAGCGCGTGGCTTTTTGTTTCCCTAAAATTGGAGCCAAAAGGCTCTATCCATTTATTCACCTGACCCAACTTTCAATTCATTTTTTTGCTCCAAGAATTAAAATCAGGATCCAGTTTTGCAGAATTAAATCTTCTCAGAATTCTCTATTGATACGACATGCTATTTTTTCCAGTCATTCCCATTTAGGATCAGTCGTGGTCATACAAACTCTACCGATGGTACGGACGAATCCCTTGCTTCATACAGATATGTAAAAGATCCTAGTCGCACTTAAAAGCCGAGTACTCTACCGTTGAGTTAGCAACCCCAAGCCAAAAAGGAAAGTCTAGAAATCCAGTCAAAACCAAACTAAAGATTGGATGACACAATCAAAACATTGAATTAAAAACTAATAAAAAATGAAGGAAAGAAAAACAAGAATCTATGGAACAAAGATACATAGATCTTTTTCGTTTTAGTCACGATCTAATTATATTTGTTCGATAGACTGTTGTCAAGATAAATGTTCAGAAACGAATACAATACAAAAAGGGCACCAAATTGCATTATAAATTACTAAGAAAAAAGAAGAACTTGTGTTGGATTGGCACTACATAGATTATCCACATATCTAAATATAGATAAATAAAAACGAAATGGAAATAGCAAAGATGAAAAAAGAAAAATATACTGGGATTAATTAATCAATAAAATAATAAGTTGACAAAGCAAGTTTAATCTCGTCTTTTAGAACGCCAACCAAAACCATCCAATTAAAGTTACAGGAAATATCCAAATTTTGGATTTATAGAGCCAAATTAAATTCTTCAGCTATTCTATCCATTTGAATATTTTTCTATCAAAACATATACATACAAGGTATTTTCTTTATTATCATGTGATTTTAGAGGAACAAAAAAAAATGGGTTCTGATTAGAGTAAGAATAAAAAAGCGAATAGATCCAAGTCATACCCACACCCTTTTTTTGTATTATTTCTTTAATTTCGATTGATTAAGAAAAAGTTCCCTAAATACATCCGCCTTCTTTGAAATATCATGAACAGTTCCTGTCGGTTGAGCCCCCTTTTCAAGGAAATAGAGAAGAGCAGGAACGTTTAACTGGGTTTGATTCCTTATCGGATCATAAAAACCCACTTTACAAAGATCTCTTCCTTCTCGTCGGGCTCGAACATCAATTGCAACAATTCGATAAACAGCTCATTGGGATAGATATAAGACCCCCCCTAGAACCGTATAAGAAGGTTTTCCTTCGTACGGCTCAAGAAAAAATGATTCGAAATTCTATAATTTAATTTGAATGTCAAGTAGATCCCTAAAATCATTAAACAAATAGAATCAAAATAGCGCCCTTTCTCTTTCTTGTTTCGAAAAAAAAAAAAACAAAAAAGGCATTCGTCCTCATAACTCAAGTTAGATAACTCTCAAAAATAATGACCTTAGCCATTTTCGTTATTGAGCGGTCTCTAACCACTTTCTGTCCCGTTTAGGAGTTTTTTAGCCCTCTCTCTAGTTATTAACTAGTTATTAAACCAATTGAAAAAAGTCTTTCCTTGTTCTACGATCTTTTATCTTTGTTTTGAATCCTTAGATTTAGACATTACTTCGGTGATCCTTAATCATTTCAAAATAGCAGCAACATACCCTTTTTTTATGATTTCTTATATCAAAGAATCAAATCAGTCGAATGCTTGATTCACGCTTTATCCACTTTGAATCAAAAGAGTTTTAACAATTCGCAAAACGGGTTTGAAACGTGCTCGAATTTGATCCTTGTGATTTAACGATACACTTACGAAGTTGTTCCAACTTATTCATTGGCACTCACCCTAGATCCCTGCCCCTGAGAAATAAATCAATACTTTATACTTGAGCTCCATCATATTATGGACTATTTGAATTACAATCGAGAGTAATAAATAGAACCAGATCAAAAGATGTCGAGCCAAGGGCACTTTCATTGCTATCTAAAATGACGGATGTAAGAAATCCACAGCTGATCATGTCCTTCAAGTCGCACGTTGCTTTCTACCACATCGTTTCAAACGAAGTTTTACCATAACATCCTATAGTTTAGAAATGAAATCATGAGTAGTCATTGGTTTGGGCAGGATTCCGCATATAGTCATTTATTTTACGTATATATGGGTGGGTGGCGAAATTCGTTTCTAAGAACGTCCGCACGGCGAATTCAACTTAGATCCCCTATTTAACTCCCAAATTGTATTGAATTGTATAAAAAGCGAATAAAAATAACATGAATAAACGCGGTCTTTTTAACAAATCCACCCACAGTTTTCAGTACCGAGAACTAAGAGTAAATCATAGATAGAAAATTTTGCAAATACATTTCCTACTTCTCCATCATTGAATAAAGTATTTTACCCTATCCTACGATAGAAAAATCCATCGTTCGTTCGTTCTTTTCTACTTCAACGAATGATAGGTTAAGGAAAAAGGTTAAATAAAAAAACACAAAAATTGCAGTTTTTTATGAAGTGAAAAAAAAAAGCGATAGATATCTGTGGAAAATTTTTCGTTCTTATTGCTTTATCTGATTAACGCAATAGGAATCGAACGAGTAAAGTATTTCCGTATCGATTTGCTAAATTAAACAACCGTCACCTTACACCTTAATTATTTAATTATGTATGGATTAACTATTTCAATTAAACCATTGTTACTGAAATAGAACAATCTATGGAAGTCCCCACTTGAAAGTAAATTTTCAAAAATCTTTCCATAAAGTGACTCGAATATATGAATAACCTCTTCTCAAAATTGTTATCTAGATTTACAATTATTAATTCATTTTTGGAATTAGAGCAAAAATGAAAATACCTAAAAAAGCAGGTTCAAAGGAAAAAGGCATCTGTTACGTGTAATTTACTTAATCATTTATTAATGAGATTTGGCGAACATAGAAAGGTATTAAAATGGATACTTTTCGTTATGGATATCATGAAGCATAAATAAAAAGCAGACTTTTTGCTGATTTCTGAAATGCAAATATGTGAGCTAGCCTAGCCTAGATAGAAAGTAAAAAAAAGATTCAGATTAAGTTTCTTGTTCTTAGTTTTTATTTTACCCTCCTAGAGTCTTGTCTGAAGAGACGTAATACCCTTGAATGAAGTCAATTACTAAATATCTTTTTTTTTCGAATTGAGAATTTCTTACTATTTAACTAATTAGAAGTACTTACCTTCACTATGAATAGGAAATTCCTACGATGAAAGGGTTGTAGGACTTCTTTTTTTTTATTCAAACTAGTATGATCTATCCTCGTTATCCCTGTCCGACCTGTCCGCATAAAAAAATATGGTTCAGAAAAAATTAGTAGTAGTAAAAAATCATAAAAAAGAACCAACTTCTATCCAATAGGCTAGCCTTTGAATAAATAAATAAATATATATTTATATATTCGCATATAATCCATCTCCTCTGGGACGGAAGGATTCGAACCTCCGAATAGCGGGACCAAAACCCGTTGCCTTACCACTTGGCCACGCCCCACTTCGATTTCTATTTTTCACTAATAAACATTAGTGTTTGTAGTAGTTGTTCGTCAATTCCATCCAAAATTTCTGATAATTTTGAACAGGCATCGATATAGAATTATATAAAAATGGATTGATCATTACATCGAATTTAATTAAGATATAAACTATTGTATAAAATTAGAATTTATTCTATTTTGAATTGAAAATAGAAGGATTTTTGGTTGGGTAAGTTCAAAGAAAAAGAAGGGGTTTTGAGTCTATTTTACTTTCTTCACTTTCCCTTCTATCAATAACTCAATCAAAAAGTAATTATCTCCAAGAACAATAAATGTTATGCTTAATATCTTCAGTTTGAGTGGTATCTGTCTTAATTCTGACCTTTATTCGATTCATTTTTTATTTGCCAAATTACCTGAGGCGTACGCCTTTTTAAATCCGATTGTCGATCTTATGCCAATTATACCTCTACTATTTTTTCTCTTAGCCTTTGTTTGGCAAGCTGCTGTAAGCTTTCGCTGAGATATTTAATGCTGTTCGAAAAAAAAAAAAAAACTATCCTAGAAAACTTCATGTTTTCTTCAAAAAAAAATTCGAGTAATTGATAAGATCCGATAGGGCTGATCTCTTGGTGCAGAAACAGTTGCGCTAAATCTGCATCACCTCATTTCTTCATTAGTGGGTTACCCAACAATTTACTATAATTTTGTTTTGGAGATGAAAGACACTTTTAGTAATGAAAAAGTCTTCTTCCAAAATAAAATATTAGAATTGAATTTTCAAAAATTCAGCGTTTTAAAACAACTTCATTTCTTAGTATCAAAAAAGTTAGGATATGTGGTATAAAAACGGCGAATCTATTCTCTTTTTACCAAAAAAATGATATTGGAGATTGTGTAATGCTTACTCTCAAACTCTTCGTTTACACAGTAGTTATATTCTTTGTTTCTCTCTTCATCTTTGGATTCCTATCTAATGATCCAGGACGTAATCCTGGACGAGAAGAATAAAAAAATAGGAAAAGACTTTTTCCTTTCGTTTGCTTTATGATTCGCTTAGAATTTTTTTGATTTTAGGAATTTGACTATAAAAAAGGGATTTATTTTCCGATAAATATTATATTATTATATTTATATTAATGAAAATGAAAAGATAAATTCAACGGAAACGGAAAGAGAGGGATTCGAACCCTCGGTACGAATCGCTCGTACAACGGATTAGCAATCCGACGCTTTAGTCCACTCAGCCATCTCTCCAATTGAAAAAGAATAAGTACTATGTTACATTACTTAACATATATAAGGTAAGGAGTGATAAGGATTTTTTCTTCGTTATTTTTCCTTTATTATATTATTATATAGATCTAAATATAAAGAACGTTTAACCGAAATCCCACCCCTTTTTTGATAAAGTAAGAGTAAGGGCTTTGTGATTCCCGCGGCCTGGCCGGGTTAGTACCGAGCCGGGCCTTTTTTTCTTTTCAAAATACTTTAGTTAGCCTAAACGGGACTATTCGTTTTTTTTACTAGATCATAGTTGGAACTACTTCCTAAAATTTTAAGGATCCGACCTTATTTTGTTTGATAAAGGCTTTACGTGAAAAAAGGGAGTTCCGTTTTTTAATCGCGGATTCTTATTCTTAGATCAGATATTTTTAGGTTATAACTGAAGTTATTTTTTCGAACCCTAATCGCTCCAAACCCCTTCAGCAAAAAAAGGATCGAGCATATAATTCGAATCCCTTTTTATTTCTTTTTATTAAATTAAATAAATTATAACAATTATATTAATAATTAGAATCACCTGACAAAAAGCAGGAACACTCTAAGTTTCATGATTTTTATGGATATCGTTAGAATTTTTTGTTGTTCGACAAAAACCCATTTCTATACAATAATGACATTGTAGCGGGTATAGTTTAGTGGTAAAAGTGAGATTCGTTATATGAACCCCCTAATAGTTAAGGGGTCCTTCGGTTTTCTTTGTATTCCGAACAAAAACTTTATTTCTTAAGAAGGATTTAACCCTTTACCTCGCAATGACAAATTCGAGGACAAATCCACATTCTCGTGATTTTTATCCAAATTGAAATTTGGATTATGAAATTACGAAACAGAATCCTTTTTGAATTGGATCAATACTTCCAATTGAATGAGTATAAGTAAAAGATCCATGGATAAGGCAAGTTAAAAAATTTCTAATCGTAACTAAATCTTCTATTTTTTATTTGTCGAGGGAAAATGGAAGCAAAATAGCTAGAAAATGATGTCTTTGGTTTACTATAGACATCAACATATTCGTTTAGCTCGGTAGAAAAGAAGACCTTTCCTCAGGATTCTCTCCACTAGAAATAGAGAACGAACTAACTAGAAAGATTTTTCGACTCTTCCTCTTATAGAGGGATCATCTCTAAAGCGAGTCGTCTTGAATACATTCAAGATCGAAAAGCTGACATAGATGTTATGGATCAAATTTTGTTGCTTTTTTCGTTCCCAGCTTAGATCATGTAATTTTAAAATCTTCCATAAAGGAGCCGAATGAAACCAAAGTTTCATGTTCGGTTTTGAATTAGAGACGTTTAAAATCCTGAGTTGACGTCGACTATAACCCCTAGCCTTCCAAGCTACCGATGCGGGTTCGATTCCCGCTACCCGCCTTTTAGTTTTTTTCTATATTTTATTTACTATTATTATATATATATAATATTATATGTATTTTTATTTATTATTTTTTATATTATATTTATAA